ATATGGATCTTTTCTGGTTGAAACCAAACATAAAAATGACATTGCCATAAATGGATAAGATAGTATTTCCATTTATTCATCAAAAAGGGCGTATTCTTTGAAGCGAGAATGGATTTTCCTTGATATCGAACATAATGAATGAAAGGGTCCTTGAAGAACCATAGGGTGGACGGAAAATCTTTATCAAAGACTTCTACAAAATGTTCTATTTTTGCATAGAAATAGATTCGCTCAAAAAGGATTCCAGAAGATGTTAATCGTAAATAAGAAGATTTGTTACGGAGAAAACGAAAGATAGATTCATATTCACATACATAAAAATTATATAGGAACAGGAATAATCTTGAATTCTTTTTTGAAAAAGTAGAAATCCATTTTTTTTGAGTAATAAGACTATTCCAATTAAAATACTCATAAAGAAAAAGCCTTAATAAATGAAAAGAAGAGGCATCTTTCACCCAGTATCGAAGGGTTTGAATCAAGATTTCCAGATGGATAGGGTAGGGTATTCGTACATCTGACACATAATTTAAATATGGAACTTTTTCCTCAAAAAAAGGAAATATTGAATGAATTGATCGTAAATTATAAGATTTTACGATTTCTACCTCCTCTAAGGAAGAGATTAATTGTAGGGAAAATGGAATTTCCACACTGACGGCAAACACCTCTGATATTATTTGAGAATACAAATTCTTGTTGTAACCCCCAAATGGATTTTTGTTAGAATCATTAGCAGAAATAATCAAATGATTCTGTTGATACATTCGAGTAATTAAACGTTTTACAATTTGTAAACTAGATTTATTGTCATAACCGAGATTTTCCAACAAAATGGAGCTATTTAAACCATGATCATAAGCAAGTGCATAAATATACTCCCGAAAAATAAGTGGGTATAGGAAGTCATGTTGACGAGATCTATCTCGTTCTAAATATACTTGAAATTCCTCCATTTTTGAAATTCGATTTGGGCCGAGGATCGAGGATTTATTGGGTTATCAAATGATACATAGTGCGATACAGTCAAAACTGGGTATTCTATTCTAATAAAAATGGAATAGATACCTAGAAAATAAGTAAGACTCATCAACGGACTCTCTCTACTCGCTTTTTCCATCTAATTGTTTTATGTTCGTTCTAGGATAACAAGATAGTTAAAAATCCTTTATTTTCTCAACCCAATCGCTCTTTTGATTTTGGAAAAAAGATATTTATCAATATACTCTTTCTTCTACACATTTATCGCCACCCCATAATATAATGGAGAATAGCTAATAGTTAGGACTCATAACAAAAATCAATAATCCATCCATGGGAAAAGCTTTTCCCGCATCAAGTACTAATATATTTTTAACGTATAATTAGATGGGGTAATCATTCAAATTCAAAACGAAAGCTCGTTGCTTTTTGTTTCCCTATAATTGGAGTCGCCAAACTCTATCCATTTATTAATTCAACCCAAATGTGAATTTTTTTTGTTCCGAGCCAAGAATTCAAACAAGAATTGGGGCCCGATCCAATAATAATGAAATATTCTTAGAATTCTCCATTGATACGACATGCTGCTTTTTCCATTCATTCCTTTCTGGATCAGTCGTGGTCTTACAAACTCTACCGATAGTATGGACGAATCCGTTGCTTCATAGAAATGTGTAAAAAATTGAGTCGCACTTAAAAGCCGAGTACTCTACCATTGAGTTAGCAACCCTAATCAAATAAACTAAAAAAAGAAACTAATAAATAATAAAATAGGATATGTAGATACAATCACAATCAAAATAAATAAAAAGATTGAATTGGAAAAATATTCCATAAAAAAAAATCAAAAATGTCGAAGTAGAATCGATTCTGAACATAAAAATGAACAGATCAGATGAAAATACAAAAAATTTTCTCAGATAAAAAAAATCAAATCACAATTTATAGATCACCTCTTTGTCTCCTATATTCTAATTATACATTATTTTCATTTTCTTTATTAATCTTTATTAATTTTTTCGAATTTATCTAAATTTCTTATTAAATTTTTTTATTTTCCTTTGTTATTTATATTCTAATACTCAATTAAAAAAATTCTAATACTCAATTAAAAAAAAATTCTTTTCTTGTTTATATCACAGAAAATCCAACGAACCCATCCATTTGATGAAGTAAAAAAATCCTATGCTATGGAACGTGAATAAATGGATCCATTTATTCACGATCGGATTATATTTGTTTGATACACTGTTGTCAATATTAATGTTGAAAAAAGAATACAATAGAGAAAATAAACGAATTCGAAACTGAAATATTAAATAACAAAAAAGAACAAAGAAATACCAATTGAAATCCAATTGAATTTAATTCAATCAAAGTTTGTAAATAGAATCAATATAAATAATAAGCTAATACAAAAAAAATAAAAAAAAAAAAAGATAAAGTAAATAAAAAACCAAGCAATTATGTTGTATTAACACTACAGAAATAATCGACATAGATACAAAAAAGGCGTATGCAAAAATTAATGAAAAAAATAGAGATCGGGTTTATTCAATCAATAAATATAATAATTCAAAGATATCAAAGATATAATAATAGAATCATTCAATCAATAGAAAGAGTAAGAAAGCTTAACCTAACCCCCTTTCTTTTTTAAATTGATTCAGAGAATTCCAACAAAAACCACCAATGTATTTATAGACCGAATTACTTCATTTATTACTTCATTTGTCCTTTTTTTGATTTTAGATTATTTATATCCATAAATCAAAAAAAAGGGATTTTTTGTAGAAAACAGCCATTCTATGGCAGTAAGAATAAATTAGGTATGAATAGAGCAAGAGAGCGGGGGGGGGGGGATAAGAGAGAAAAGAGTTATATAAATCTATATACAAGTCATCCCCCCCCTCTTTTTTTTATGTATTTATTTCATTTCATTAATTAAATTTCGTTTGTTGATTAGGATAAAGGTCCATAAAAACACCCGCCTTTTTTGAAATATCCTGAACAGTTCCTGTAGGTTGAGCGCCCTTTTCAAGGAAATATAGAATAACAGGAATATTTAAATAGGTTTGATTCTTTATCGGATCATAAAAACCCACTCTCCGAAGATCTCTCCCCTCTCTTCGAGATCGAACATCAATTGCAACGATTCGATAAACGGCTCATTGGGATAGATATAGATAAACAATACACCCCCCCTAGAAACGTATAAGAAGTTTTCTCCTCGTACGGCTCGAGAAAATTAGAAATTATTTATGTCTATGTATAGAATTATGATGTCAAATAGATCCATAAAATAACCAAATCAATTAGACTATGATTTAAATACTTTTTTCTTATTCTTTCCCGAAAAAGAATCACTCGTATTCGCAACCTCATAACTCAAGTTGGATAACTCTCAAATAACAATAACTCAAAGGAAAACCAAACCTTTAGTTAGGTATTTTATTTCATTTATTGAGCGGTCTTTACCCCCCTTTCTTGTCTGTCTCCTTTCTTTAGAATCTATTTTTCGTCTTCAGTCTAATATATTTGTTGAGACAATTGAAAATGGTATTTACTTGTTCTATGATCCGTTAGCTTTTCTTTGAATCATTGGGTTTAGACATTACTTCGAGGATCTTTAATCGTTTCAAAAATGGCAGCAACATACCAATTTGTTTTATTTCTTTCCATCAAAGAATCATACAAATAGATGGTCGATTCCCGCAGATCCACTTTTGATCGAAATAGTTTTACCAATTCCAACAATTTTTTTTTAACTTGCTCGAATTGGATCCTTTCGATTTCTATATTGAAAATATACTTACGAAGTTGTTCTAACTTATTAATTTTCACTAACCCTAGAAACTTGCCCCTGAGAAATGAATCAACTCGAGCTCCATCATGTCCTATTTCCATCATCAACCCCTCTCCTTTCCCCCCAAAAATGAATTCGAGTGGAACAGAACAAACGATGTCGAGTCAAGAGCACCCTCATTTCCATATAATAGAAAAATGGTGGATGTAAAAATCCACGGCTAATCTAATCATGTCTTTCAAGTCGCACGTTGCTTTTTACCACATCGTTTCAAACGAAGTTTTACCATAACATTCCTCTAGTTTGGAGCCGGTATGTAATTGATTCAATTATGAAATCATGAATAGTCATTGATTCAATCGATACATAATAATCCATATTTTTTCTTTCTATATGAATGGCAAATTTATAAAGTAAAGAAGTATCAACAAAAATTCAAATTAACCCGATATTGTAGATTGTAGGAATATAATTTCGATTCTTATTTTTTTTTTTAGAAAAAAGGAAATTCGAAATATTCTTAAACTTAAAAATAGAAAAATAAATAGAATTTCGAAATTTAAATAGAAAAATAGAAATAGATAATTAAATAAAAATATATAAAAGAAATAAAAAAAAATCGAATTTCATATATTATTAAATATATTTAATTATTAAATTTATTAAATATATTTGAAATATTCAATTTAAATATTCAATTAATATTTTTTAATAATATTCAATTTATTCTTAAATTCGAATATTAAATAATATTAAATAGATTTCATTTTTCATTTTTTTTTTTGAATTAATTTATTTGAATATTGAATAATAAATAAAATCAAGTTATTTTTCTATTTTATTTTTAATTTAATTATATTTTTATTATTTTAATTATATTTTTATTATAAATAAAAAAAATAATAAATATATTTTTATTATATTATAATTAATAAATATTATAATCATAATTTATAAAAATTCGAATTCTATTTATTTATATTTCTTTGAATTTCCATTTCTAATCCGAAATTTAGAATTCATTATTTTAATATATTTTTATTAGAATAAGAATAATATGGATTATCCATTTTTAATATACAATAACAACAATAACACGAATAAAAAAAAAGAAGTTCTTTTTGAATCTACATCTTCAAAGTGACTCGATTTCGAGACGAATCATTAAAAAAAAAGAAGAATCACATTCTACCCAAGATTATATACTCTTAAACAGATGGTTTCTCAAAAAAGGGCAATCTTTATTCTTTATTTTGATATACAATACAAAATTTGTATTCAGATATGATATATATCATGAATGGATATGCTCTGGGACGGAAGGATTCGAACCTCCGAATAGCGGGACCAAAACCCGTTGCCTTACCGCTTGGCCACGCCCCATTTCTATTTCTATTCGATACTTATAAACACTATTATTGATATTGGTTGTTCGTCAATTCCAGTTCAAATATCTAAATATCTATAGAATAAATTGTTGCTAGAATTTTTATATGTGTAGATATAGAATTAAACTGAAATTATTGATCATTACATAGAATTCAATTAAGATATTGCATGAAAGTATGATTTCTTCTATTTTTGTATTTCTTTTTTATTTCAGAATGGAAAGATTTTGAATTGGATAAGTTCAAATCAAAGAAGGATTTTTGGGGTCTACTTTCTTTATTCTTTATTTGATTTATCATTTGATTCGTAATTAATTCAACTTTTTTTATTATATTTATATTCGATTTTTATTATTTAATATTATTTATTAATTAATTATTAATATTATTATTTCATTTTTTTTTTATTTCATTAATATTAAATATTAATTCATTTTATATTTATATTAATTAATATTAATAGTATAAATCAAAAATGAAATAAATAACAACAAAAAAAGCGAAATTAAAAATATTCAATAACAATAAATTCATAATTCAAATTAATAATTCATTTAGTATAAAATTCAGATTCAGAATATATTAATAAGAATATTAACTTAATTTAAATTAATTTAACTCAAAAAAAGAAAAAATACAATTATCTTAAAGAAAAAAATGTTTGTTATGCTTAATATCTTTAGTTTGGTCTGTATTTGTATTAACTCTGCCCTTTATTCAAGTAGTTTTTTCTTCGCGAAATTACCTGAAGCCTACGCTTTTTTGAATCCAATTGTAGATATTATGCCAATAATACCTCTACTCTTTTTTCTCTTAGCTTTTGTTTGGCAAGCTGCTGTAAGTTTTCGATGAGATCTTTAATTTGAATACTGTCCTAGAAAAATTCATAATTTTTTCGAAAAAAAAGAAATTCGAACATTTTAACAATTTTTAAGATCAGATAAGTCTTATAGCGTGAATCCTCGATTCAAATATGGAAATTTTTTTATAGACAAGAAAAATCTGGACCATCTCATTTCCTCATTCTTACATTTTTTCCATTGAAAAATCCTATTATGAGTCCCCCACCAATATCTAATTCTGGATATGAAAGAAAATCTTTAGTAATAAAGGAATCAACTCTTATTACAAATAAATTTCCAAAAAGTTTTTTCTATTTCTCGAAATCACTTCATTTCTTAGTATCAAAAGAAACATAATGTGTAGTATAGGAGAATCTATTCTCTTTCTTTTTTTTTAATGATCTTGGAGATTGTGTAATGCTTACTCTAAAACTATTTGTTTACACGGTAGTGATATTCTTTGTTTCTCTTTTCATCTTCGGATTCCTATCTAACGATCCAGGACGTAATCCGGGACGTGAAGAATAAAAAATCATATTTTTTTGTTTTCTGTGTTTTCCTTGCTTGTGCTTGATTTTGAAATATTCTTATTATCTATTTTAACTATTAAATAAATTAAATAAGTAAATAAGAATAAATAAGAAAATAGAAAAGTGAATCGTTAATATAAATCAAAAATAAATATGAAAAAAATAAAACAAACAAAGAAAACAAAAGAGGCTCCGCTCTATAAATTCAAAAAAAAAAAGGTAAATAAAATACCAAATCATCGACGGAAACGGAAAGAGAGGGATTCGAACCCTCGGTACGAAAAATTCGTACAACGGATTAGCAATCCGACGCTTTAGTCCACTCAGCCATCTCTCCCCAATTGAAAAGGGCCCCTCCTTATTTTATATCTTATCTCTCTTTCTTTTTATATTCTTATTTTTTATTCGAATATTCTATTCTAATTAATATTAATATATATATTTCTATATTACTAAATTCTATTTATATTATTTATTCATTTTTTTTTTCAGTTAGGATTTCTTTTAATTTTTGAATTTGAATTTCATTTTAGATATTTTAGGTATTCGGTATTTAATTAATTATATTAATTATATATAATTATCTATAATTTATATTAATTATATAAATTATATAAATTATTAATATAAATTATTATATTTATTGTAATTGTATTTTATTGATTGTATTTTATTGTATATTTATTTATATATTTGATTTTATTCATTATTCAATTCAGAAAAAAAATCTAAAAAGAATCTAAAAAATAATCGAAATTAATAATGAATATATTCTATTATTAGATATTAGAATTCAAATATTAGAATTCAAATATTCTAATAACTAATAAATAAAATAGAAATAACTTGTTTTTCCGCTCGGCCAGGTCAATACCTAGCCGGGCCTTTTTTGTTCCCATAAATCCTGGAAAAATTGATTTATTTGATCTGAAAAAAAAAAAGACTTGTTATTGAAACAAGATCAAACATAAGAATGTCATTTCTTATTAGTCTTTTTTTTTCCGGTAAAGTATCTAAAAGATAAAAAAAAAAGAATGGAACTAAAGGTTCTTGCACAATGCATTTTTATGTTATGGCTTAAGTAGTTTTGTCGAGATGTATCTGTCAAAACACCTTTAGCAAAACAAAATACAAAAATGAAATGAGTCCTCCTTTCTTAATTTCATTAGATCCCCTTACGAAACACGTCAACACTCTAATTTTCATGATTCTTTTATGATCCTATTTGTGATTCCTTTGTTGGACAAAAGATCCATTTATATACAATAATCGCATTGGAGCGGGTATAGTTTAGTGGTAAAAGTGCGATTCGTTCTATGGATTCCTTACTAGTTAAGGGATCCCTCGTTTGATTCATATTCCGATCAAAAACTTTATTTCTTATCTTAAAAGGGTTTAATCCTTTACCTCTCAACGAACGATTCGAGGAATAATATACATTATTGTAATTTGTATTCAAGAAGAATCAATTCGAAATTGACAAATTGAATTATGAAATTACAAAACATAAGGTTTTTGAATTGGATCAATACTCCCAATTTTTTGAGTATGAGTAAAGGATCCATGGAGAAAGATATAGAAAGTTTATTTCTAATCGTAACTAAATCTTCAATTTTTTTTATTTGTATAGGAGAGATTGAAGCAAAATGGCTATTAAACGATTACTTTAGTTTACTAGAGACATCGACATATTTATTTTAGCTCGATGGAAATAAAGTGCTTTTCCTAAGGATTCTCTTAAATAGAAATAGAGAACGAAGTAACTAGAAAAAAGAATTATTAGAATCTCCCTCTTCTAGAGGGATCATCTAAAAAGCGGGATGTTTTGAATGCATTCAGACAGAAAGGCTGACATAGATATTATGGATCGAATTTTTTTGTTTACGTCTTCCATTTGTTAATCTCTTCCATAAAGGAGCCGAATGAAACCAAAGTTTCACGTTCGGTTTTGAATTAGAGACGTTAAAAATGATGAATCAACGTCGACTATAACCCCTAGCCTTCCAAGCTAACGATGCGGGTTCGATTCCCGCTACCCGCTTCTATTATATATCTATCTATTCTATTCGAATCTCGATTTTTATATTCTAGAATTAATCTAGAATAAATTCATTTTTTATTTAGTTTAGTTTATATAATCATATTAATATTTTGAATATTTCCATTTCATTTTTATATTATATATATTATATAATGATAATGAATTTTAATGAATTTGTTAATATATAACTAATTCATTTATAATTCATTTCATTTATAATTCATTTCATTTATAATTCATTTAGTTATTTCGTTTTTAACTAACAAATAAAAAAAGAAAAATAACTAGAATTCGAAAAAGAAATTATTTAGTAAATTTTTTAGTATAGAATTCTTTAATTCATTCTAATTAATTAATCTAATTAATGTAAAAATCGAAATTCAATTTAATGAGAAATTGAATACACAATCCTCGGATCACATATTCTTTTTTCCGAATAGAACAATAAAAAAAATTGTAATGAAAAGAAAAGCGTCCATTGTCTAATGGATAGGACATAGGTCTTCTAAACCTTTGGTATAGGTTCAAATCCTATTGGACGCAAATTTTTTGCATATATATTTAATTTCTCTATTTCTATGTCAAGAAAAAGATTTTGAATGATTTGAATTTAACAAGAGACACTTAGACTTTTAGAGTAATAACTTAACTTATATACATAAGTTATATACAATTTTGATCTTGACCCTCTATTTTTTATAGAATCTTCTAAAATCGTGGATTTCTTTAAATAGAAAAATAGATTAAAAAAGGATAATTAAATAATAATTAAATATTAAATAATTAATAATTTCAAATGAATATAAATAAAAATCTTTCGAAATTCAAATATTCAATACAATATATTAATTAGAAAAATGGATTCTATATGAATTCGAATTATATTATTATATTAATGAAATATATATATAATTCAATTGAATTTATATAATTATGAAATTAATAAATAATAAAATCAAATTCTATATTATAAATATCCAATTTCACATTAAATCTTTAATAATATTAATAATATTTAATAATATTAATAATAATAGTAATATTAATAATAATAGTAATATTAATAATAATAGTAATATTTTCGAATTTGATTTTATTTAATAATTAATAATTTTATTTAATAATAGAGATTTTAAATATCAAAAAAGAAATATAAAATAAATAGAAAGTTATTAAATTAAATCAATTTTCTTGTTCCTGAAGTAAAAAGAGTTCCATCTGTTCCTGAATAGCTTCTTTCAAAAGGTCTTCTGCTTCCCGAGTGAATGTCTTGGTAGAAGATATGATTTCTTGGAATTGAGGTTTATTACTTTTTAAGTAAGCACGTAACTCAACAAGAAATTTCCTTACCTGTCCAATTTCTAATGAATCAAGATAACCATTCGTTCCGGTATAAATAGTTATTATCTGTT